TCAATTTACTTTATTTCTGGATCTGCTGATGAGAGAAGGCTAAGATACTTGGATTTCTTACCTTTTAGCAAACCTTCTATTCATTTTAGCTAACTTAGTCATACGTGTTTGTCGTAGATGCTAATTCGAGTTGGTTATTTATATAGATGATTTTTATTTTATTTTTATTCTTTTATTTTTATTCTTTTATATTTATTCAATTTTCAATTCAACAAATTCGATTGATTGATACGAGTTGATTTTCTGTTTCGAAAAATTGACGAAACAATAGCTAACCCAATGGCCGCTTCAGCGGCTGCAATAGCTATAACAAAAATTGAGAAAATTTCTCCTTTTAATTGGCGACTATCAAAAAAATCAGAGAATGTTACCAAATTTATATTAATTGCATTCAGTATAAGTTCAAGACACATAAGTGCTCTAACCATATTTCGGCTCGTGATCAATCCATAGATACCGATGGAAAATAAATAAGCACTCAAAACAAGTACATGTTCGAGCATCATTGACCAACCCCTCATCAATCTAGATTCATTTCAATAGGAACAAAAATTCAACCGATTCGATTGACTAGTGACTAGAAAGGATATAACAAGAACAAAGGTAGGTGTTAGTAAATAGATCAAACTAAAAACATTTTTCATTTTTTTTATACGTGAAAATTTTCTAAATAGAATTAGAGTAAATTATAGATGGAATAAGACAGCTTATTTCTTATTAATTTAGATTTCTTTGGATTTCTAATTCTAAGTATTTTTTTTATCACTGAATCACTGACGCGCCATAGCAATTGCACCTATTAAAGCAACTAAAAGAATTATAGAAATGAGTTCAAATGGAAGAAAAAAATTTGTTGATAAATGAATCCCAATTTGTTGACCATTACTTATCAAGTCTTGTTCTAAAATCTGGTTTGATCTTGTAGTCCAAATAACCCCATACCATGATGTGTTTAGGATAGTAGTAATTAGTGAAACAAAAATACTTGTACAAACCAGTGAAGTGACCCCATCTCCAACGGTCCAAAGATGGAAATCGTTGTAATATTCTGAACCATTCATGAACATCACAGCAAATATAATTAAGACATTTATGGCTCCCACATAAATAAGGAGCTGTGCAGCAGCTACAAAATGGGAGTTCGATGGAATATAGAATAAGGATATACAAACAAGAACCAATCCCAATGAAAAGGCAGAAAAAATGGGATTGGTAAGTAATACTACTCCCAGACCCCCTAGTATAAGACCTGATCCCAGAAATACTAAAAGAAAATCATGTATTTGCCCAGGTAAATCCATTATATATTATATTTAAAATAAGAAATAAATAAGTCGAAATCTTTCATGACCTTATTGACCTGACCGGGTCGGGAAAAAATAAATTACCCTATTTACATAATACATTTACGTTCCTAATTGAATTTAATTCTAATGAGTGTGAATTGATGTAGATACTCTTAGATGTATATACTGTTATTGGACAAATTTAATTCTATATCCGAATCTGAAAGACGAAATTCGATGTTTCGAACTCATCACCGTATATGAATCAATTTTCAATTCAAATTAAGACGTGATTCTCACCAATCAATAGCTAGGATTTTTAGTTATTGACCAAGCAAAATGAAAGAAGCCTCCCCCCTTTAGAGCAAAACCAAACCTTAGTAATTGGTAATCGTTTTTGAGTCAAGGGGTTTTCCTGTAGCTATTTTTATTTGAGTGGAATTCGTAATTGTTCGAATTGTGTAATCCCCAATTACTAGCATCGGCAACCGACCCAAAGAAATTTGATTATAATTCAATTCATGACGATCATAAATAGAAAGTTCATATTCCTCAGTCATTGATAAACAATTTGTTGGACAATACTCGACGCAGTTACCGCAAAATATACAGATTCCGAAATCAATACTGTAATTAAACAATCGTTTCTTTCGAATATCCGTTTCCAATCTCCAATCTACAACAGGTAGATCTATAGGGCATACACGAACACATACTTCACAAGCAATGCATTTATCAAATTCAAAGTGGATTCGACCGCGGAAACGCTCTGATGTGATCAATTTTTCATAAGGATATTGAATAGTTACAGGTAAACGGTTTGCATGGGATAAGGTAATCATGAAACTTTGACCGATGTACCTTGCAGCTCGTACTGTTTGTTGACCATAATTCATGAACCCAGTTACCATAGGGAGCATATCGTGAATATGTATGAATAAAATTCAAATAATTTGATGTTTCTTTCTCTTGTTTGAGAGAAGGTATGAATATATAATTTAGAATATAGTATTCCTTTACAGCGAAAAAAGTTGAGAAGAGGTTGTCAATAATAGATTACCTAGAGAAATAGGTAAAAGAAATTTCCACCCAAGATTTAATAGTTGGTCCATTCTCATCCTAGGCAAAGTCCATCTTGTTGTGATAGGAATGAATAGGAACAAATAAGCTTTAGCTAATGTAATAAAGATACCAATTGTCGTTCCAAAGACCCCGCCTGCCTTATTTATTTTGAAAAGCTCGGGAATAAATATGTACGGAATAGAAAGATTCCAACCCCCCAAATAAAGAATTGTTACAAATAATGAAGAAACTAGTAGATTTAGATAAGAAGCAACGTAAAATAAAGCAAATTTTATACCCGAATATTCGGTTTGATAACCCGCTACTAATTCTTCCTCTGCTTCTGGTAAATCAAAAGGTAATCTCTCACATTCCGCTAGGGAAGAAATTAGAAAAACAGCAAACCCTACAGGTTGCCGCCACAAATTCCACCCCCAAAAACCATATTTGGATTGCGCCTCAATTATATCAACCGTACTCGAACTGTTAGATAATTATAGTCGGTGATAACAGCACTGTTCCCATCGCTATTACAGAACCGTACATGAGACTTCAGCTTCATACGGCTCCTCGAAGGCCACAAATAAATCTAAAGATCACTTCGGCATTATCTCGATATCTTAGTAAGGTAAATAGAGGAAAGATAGATCGGAGAGTCCTGAATTAGACCAATAGAATTCTGTCTGCTATAAAAAAAAAAAAAGTGCTTCCGAATTGATCTCATCTTTCATTTTCAAATTCCAATTTTTCTTTCTTTAGTAATAACTTAATCCTTCAATAAAATACTCGTTCTATCAATATAAATTTCGACCCATATCTTTCGATTACGAAAAAGAATTAGACTTTAGATTAGTTCATGAATCATAATAAGAATTCTATCTCTATTACTTTGTATAGAATATGGATAAAAAAAAAAAAAAAAAAAAAACAATCTCTTATTTTTCCCTTTTTTCTATTGCATGCAATTGCATTCCATTTCTTTCATTCCTATTCTTCTTTCTCAGAAAAGGGGACTCTAAAAAAAAATAAAAGATTATTTCGTTGCTGATAATCATTTCTTTAATCAGTGGATAGGAGGATACTCTGAATCGAGATCATGGGAAAGTACTTCTTGATCATTTCTACCAATTTAAAGCCCCATTGAATTCCTTTTATGTAGTCCTAACTTACATTATCTCTATTACTAATCCTTTGTGTACCTTGGTGTTCCTAACCGTCCACTCTTTTTTGTTTGATCCCCGGTATGGTAATACATGCAATAGTAAAAACTCCATACATTTTATCTTTTGCACCCGCTTCAAGCCCTGATGATTAATCAATCAATCTTGGGGTAAATAGTTTCTACTGCTTTACTTATGTTTACTTCGACTCAACTCTTGTACATGGGGAATGAGACTCAATCTTTTTACTGCGAATTTTTAAGCTGTTTTGTCTCACTCATATAACTATCTGCTTAAGTTCATTAACTGGAATGATGAATAAAAAAATAAAGTTATCTAGTGAATACATTCAACTTTTTTACTAGAAACCAAAGTCAAAGTTCAAATAAAATAAAGTTTAAAGTAAATTAAATAAAAGTTTATGTCCCAACGAATCGCACGTAGAGATATTGATAACACACATAGAGTTAATGGTATTTCATAACTAATCGATTGAGCAGCAGCTCGTAGACCACCTGAAAAAGAATATTTATTATTCGATCCATATCCTGACATAAGAAGTCCAATAGGAGCAATACTTGAAATGGCAATCCATAAAAAAACACCTATATTGAGATCGGCTAGAACAAGACGATAGCTAAAAGGAATTACTGAATAACTTAATAGAATTGATATGACCGCGATAGATGGTCCAATACTGAATAGACGAGTCTCCCCTCTAGCTGGAAGAATATCCTCTTTGAAAAGTAGTTTGATTCCATCTGCTAGAGCTTGAAGAATTCCCAAAGGGCCGGCGTATTCAGGTCCAATACGTTGTTGTATCCCCGCGGATATTTCTCTTTCTAACCACACAATAACCAGTACCCCTATAGTGATTCCTGATACAGGAGAAAAAATAGGGACAAGCAGCCATATGAGCTCATAGGTCTCTTTTAAGGATTCCGATCTGGAAAAAGAATTGATAGCTTGTGTTTCTGTCGTATCAATTATCATTTCAACGATCAACTTCTCCCATAATAATATCTATACTACCTAGTATTGTCATAATATCAGCCAATTTCATTCTTTTAACTAACTGAGGAAGAATTTGCAAATTGATAAAACCCGGTGGACGAATTTTCCATCTCCAAGGAAAAACACTCTGATCTCCTATCAGAAAAATTCCCAGTTCTCCTTTTGGGGCTTCCACTCTTACATAAAGTTCTTGTTTCGACAATTCAAAAGTGGGAGAAGGCTTTTTACTAATGAATCGATATTCAAAATCATTCCATTCAGAATCCTTTGTTCTATCAAAGCGTCGGACTTCTAAATTTTCATAGGGTCCTCCCGGAATTCTTTCCAGAGCCTGTTGAATAATTTTTATGGATTCCGTCATTTCACTAATTCGTACTAAATAACGAGCTAATGAATCTCCTTCTTTTTGCCATTGAACTTCCCAATCAAATTCGTCGTAACATTCATAATGATCAACCTTACGAAGATCCCATTGGATTCCGGAAGCTCGTAGCATTGGTCCTGATAAACCCCAATTTATTGCTTCTTCTCCACCAATAATGCCCACCCCCTCAACTCGTTCCAAAAAAATGGGATTCCGCGTAATAAGCTTTTGATATTCAGCAACCACTGTTAAAAAATAATTGCAGAAATCAAAACATTTATCTATCCAGCCATGAGGTAAATCAGCAGCTACTCCCCCAATACGGAAATAATTATGCATCATTCGCATACCAGTGGCAGCTTCAAATAGATCATATATCAACTCTCTCTCTCTGAAAATATAGAAAAAAGGAGTCTGTGCACCGATATCTGCCATAAAAGGACCGAGCCATAACAAATGAGAAGCTATACGACTTAGCTCCAACATAATAGCTCTGATATAGCTGGCTCTTTTAGGTACTTGAATGTTTCCCAACTGTTCTGGTCCATTTACTGTTATTGCCTCTGTGAACATAGTAGCTAAATAATCCCAACGTGTTACATAGGGCAGATATTGTATAATTGTTCGGTTTTCTGCAATTTTTTCCATCCCTCTGTGTAAATAACCCAATACGGGTTCACAGTCAATAACATCTTCACCATCTAGAGTAACGATGAGTCGAAGAACACCATGCATTGATGGATGGTGAGGACCCATATTGACTATCATAAGGTCTTTTCTTGTAGCCGGTACAGTCATATTTTTTTTTCCTCGATTCATTATTCCATCAATTGCTGAAAACGAAATGAAATTAATAAAAATTCAAGATCTAATAAATCAAATAATTCAAAACGAATCTTCAAATTAACGAGTTTTTGCCTCTCGAATATCCAACTGACTAATTAATTGTTTATAACGGACTCTATTTTTCTTTAACAAATAAGCCAATAGTCGTTGACGTTTTCCCAAAATTTTCCGTAGACCTCGCTGAGATAAATAGTCTTTTCTGTGCAATTCCAAATGTGAAGTAAGCCTCCGTATCTTATTGGTGAAATTTAATATTTGAAATTCAACAGATCCTCTGTTTTCTTCTTTTTTTTCTTTTTCTTGTGAAATAATCGAGATAAATGAATTTTTTACCATATAAAGAATTTTTCTCCTATATTTATTTCTTTTATACAGATATGGATTTTACCAATCAGTAATAATAATACCAGACCTTTTAATCTGGTATACAAAACCATCTGAATTTATTCATGTACTATATTTTATTATTTTTTTTTTCTATCAAATTAAATTAATCAATTCCAATTTGGAATTAAATTGGATACAAGGGAATAGTACATTTTCGCATTCGTTCTAAAAGAAAAAAATCGGACCTAAGATAAGAAGATTCTGTCGATTCATTCCTAGATTGAATTGATACGTCATTGAATCCTGTGCCAAAATGAATGTAATACAGGAGGCGTCTGTTTGCTTTCATATATCAGATATGACACGAATATAATATATAGTATCAATTAATTTTCAATCGTTGATACATATGTATCCTTGACATACTGAAACGACTACCATTATTGGTATCAAACCAATAGCGATTCATACAAGCTAAATCTTCTAATCGATAATTGGGCCAAAGAAAGAACTTCAATTTCATGTTAATTAATTTCTCTTTATCAACATCTTTGTTCTCATTCCAAAATTTACCACAGTTCCTTACGTTGTTTCCATTCCAAAATATTAGATTTCTATCTAAAGCATTTCCATTCTTAAAATTTAAACAAATTAAAATTCTCAATTCTCTACGACGTCTAGGCGATAAAATATTTTCAGGAACAAGCAAATCATAATAATTTTCACCCCCATCCCCAACCATATTTTCATATCTTGCAATGGATCCATCAAAATCATTCTTATCAATATATCTTTTTTCCCGGTATCTTTGATTAATTTCTTGCTTACTTTTATGGACTAATGAAATACTTATGGTTTGATACATAATAAATTTTCCATCCCATTTTATAGATTTTATAGACAGACGAACTGGTTCAATAATTAATATCCCCCTTTTTATCAATTCTGTAAAAGTTAGATCCCTCTGAATCAGCATTACGTTCAGACTCAGTTCTCCTCTTTGAATAGAGGATATAATAATTTCTTTTGTATTTCTCAATCTAAGCAGAAGACAATATACCTTGATATTATTTATCATTCTTTGATTCAAAGGATCATTCCATCTGAATTGAAAAAGGAAATATCTTTTCAGGAAAGAATCTAACCACATTTCTGTATTGCTCTTGAATTGCTTTTTCTTTCTACCTTTTTGAATGTCTAATCCCGCATAATCTTCTTCAATATTTTTTTGTTGCTTTGGTAGAACTGGTTCAAGATCTCCTTGTCCCGGCGGTTCTTTTTGATTTTGATTCTCCAATTCAAGAGATTTTTTTTTTTTAGATGATATAAAAAAATCCTTTTTTTCTTTTCCGTTGATGTTTTTATTTTCACTAATGTTTTTATTTCTATTCAAATTTAAAAGAAGTAATTTGATTGGTATGATCCACGGTTTCATCTTATATGCATCAAATAGTGGGAGTAATTCTGGGAAGAACCAAAATTTTAAATTCGATACGGGACGATTTAATATTTCTTCATTCATTCCCATCCAATCAAAAAAAAAAAAAAACCTTTGCTTGGGCGGGTTGATTTTTTGATAAATCTTCAAATTAAAAAGATCTTTTTTATCCATTTTATCTATTATTTGTATTTTATTTTTATAATAATCAGTTCCAGTCTTAGTCTTTTTTTGAATGTTGGTCCCAGTATTCATATTGGCCCAGGCCTCAATATTGGCCCTTTTTATAAGACAAAAACGGAGAATCCCCCAATCAAAATATTTTCTATCTGGATTTTTCTCCGTCTCAATAAGATAATCTTCCCCTAGATAATCATTAATAGATATATCTTCTAGCCCATTAAATGATTCAAGTTTATGTGTGTTGTAATTATAGGGAATCTTTCGGCTCTTGTTTATTTGTAAGGGTGATCCATAAATATATAATTCCTTCTTATCTTCATAATTATAATTAATATATTTATGTGATAAACGACTATATCTGTAGTGTTTTTTAAATTTTTCTTTTTGATTCAGTAATGACTCTACCGTAGAATCGTTTTCGTTTTTGGAATGAATTAATTGGTATTTTTCATATGAACCCAAAATTTTTGAATCTTTTTTTTGAGCCCTACGGCGTTGATTGACTCTATTTCGCCATTTTTGTGGCACTAATCTAGCCCATCTAGTCTGAGATAAATCATATTGATAATGACCCTTTAACCAGTTTTTCCATTCATTCATTCTAGAATTCCGAAATTTCTTATGCCTTGATTCGGAATGAAGTATTTCTTGTGTTCGAAAATAATTCTTTATTATATCCTTAAGAAAAAGAGATGTTCCGTGGTATTGAAGTACAGATCTCAAGTCATACTTGTTAATAACTTGAGTTTGTGATAATTTGTAAAAAACATATGCTTGTGACAAGGAAGATTGATCACAAGAAATCTGCGAATTTTTATTACTAATATTAAAAAGCGACTTTTTTATAGTCAAAATAAAGTGAATTGTATTTTGATTTGTTTCATTAATATCTTCTTGATTTGTTTTAGTATTGTAATTGTAAATGTATTTATCAAGAATTTTTTTTGTTGATTCAAGAAAAAGTTGTGCTTTGATCCTGGGAATATTAATGATATATAGAAGAGTATCTATGCATATCTTTTCAATGAAAAATTGAAAAAAAAAGTGCCATTTACGTATTAATCGGGTATTTTTTCTTTTTAATATCTGCCAAAAATTTTTCGACGATTCTGATTTTTGAATATCACAACTTGTTTCCTTAGGATTAATATTTATCTCTGAGGTTAGAAATATTTTTATCTTGTCTTTTGTGATTTTTTCTATTTGATTTCTAATTGTTTTTGTCCTATTGGCTAGATTTTTCATTTTTCTTTCTGTCAGTGAATTATTTTTCCAATCCGTGGATCTGACTCGAATGGATGATTCATGAATAATCTGATTTCTAATTATAGAATTTTGTGAGTTTTTTATATTTTGATTGTCATTCGATTTATTTACTTCCTTCAATCGAAATAATCGAATTGAATTTACTTTTGTAAGGTCTTTCATTATTCTTTTTATAAATAAAACTTTTTTGGTAATCCATCTTTTTTTTTCGAGTTCTTTAAAAATGGGTTTAAAAAAAGATGGTTGTTTTCGGGGAGAACCAAAAGGAAGTTCCGTTTCCATTCCCCAGACTGTTAAAAAACAAAAACTAGCTTTTTTTCCTTTCTTTTTTATTGGATCTCTATGGTGCGATCGTAGCTTAGATCTATGCCATGGTTTCAGACAGAAAGGAAAAAGAATCTTTATCTGAATACCTTCGATTAACCAGTTTTTCGGGAATTCTCTTTCTGATAATTGCACACCGTTATAAGTGCATTTAACATGCGTTTCTCTATTCCACTCTTTCAAATCTTCGTACCACTCGGGGATTTGAAATAAAAAAATACGAAGGATATTTTTAGCTATTATCAATGAAGGTAATACAAGATATTTTCTAAGAATCGACTGGGTTACTAACAGGCAACCCCTTATTGCTTGAGCAAATATCATACTATCCCAGGCTTCTGCTATTGCTATTCGTTCATTTTCTTCTTTTTTCTCCTCCCTTTTCTTCTCCTCAAAATCCAAAGTTTTTAATTCTGTATTTTTACCCATCCAATTCCCAAAAATTAGCCTCATCATTCCGGAAATATCAAAAGAAAAAAAAAAAGGTTTGTCTATTCTGTCCAAAAAAAGCGGCGAATGCACATTTGCTTGAAAGAGTTCTCCCATAGCTGTTTTACGTTTTTGAGAGCGCATGGATCCTTTGATTAGATCCCTACGAAAATCCGGTTGTTGTGAATAATGTATTAAAGTCACTTCGTCCACTTGATCATAATTTCTCGTATTATTTGTATAAGTATTGGTATTCGACTCGTTAGCAGTAAAAATGATTACACGTTTGGTTTTCCTTGAA